CAATGGGAGGATTAGATCTCATAGAGTTAAATTCCCCTTCTCAAGCCATGACCAATATGTATGAGCTCGAAGTTTCCTTCGTAACTCCCGAAACTTCTTCGTAGTGTCTTCGTTCCATGCCTTATTTCATAGGGAAACAAAAAGTGGCTCTATTTCATTCTATTCCAACCTCTATGTTATTCTATTCCTCCTCTATATTATTCTATTCATTTAATATCCTTTTTTTGATGTCATTGACATAAGAGATGTCCTTAGAGATGTCCTTTCTAGTCTATCTCTTTCTATATTCTATTTCTAGATATAGATTCTAGATATATATGGAAAGTTTCCAAATTATCATATAATAATCCAAAAATTGCAATAGAAAAGAAAAAACAAAGGAGGTTTGTGATGATTTTCAAATCTTTTCTAATAGGATCTGTGTTTATAATAGGTAATCCAGTAGACGTATGCATGAAGATAATCAATTCGGCTATTGTAGTCGGGCTCTATTATGGATTTCTAACCACATTTTCCATGGTGGGGCCTTCTTATCTCTTCTTTATCCGAGCTTGGGTTATAGAAGAAGGAGAAGAAAGAATCGAGAACGAGAAGAAGGTATCAGCAACAACAGGTTTTATTATGGGACAGCTCATGATGTTCATATCGATCTATTATGCGCCTCTGCATCTAGCGTTGTGTAGACCTCAGACACTAACTGTCCTAGCTCTACCATATCTTTTGTGGTATTTCTTCTCGAACACTCAATATTTCTTCTCGAACAATCAACAAAACTTTCTTGATTATGGATTGACTACCAGAAATTCAATGCAGAATCTTAGCATTCTGCGTAATCTTAGCATTCAATGGGTATTCCTGAATAATCTCATTTTTCAATTATTCAATCATTTCATTTTTCCAAGTTCAATCTTAGTCAGATTAGTCAACATTTATATGTTTCGATGCAACAACAAGATCTTATTTGTAACAAGTAGTTTTGTTGGTTGGTTAATTGGTCACTTTTTATTCACGAAATGGGTTGGATTGATATTTGTCTGGATACAGCAAAATCATTTTATTATATTTAATGTACTTAGTCGATCTACTATGTACATTAGTAAGTACATTAGTAACTACATTAGATCGAATAAGTACATTAGTAAGTTCATTAGTAAGTACATTAGTAAGTACATTAGTAAGTACCTTGTGTCAGACTTGATGTACCTTGTGTCAGACTTGAAGTACCTTGTGTCAGACTTGATAAATTCTCTGCCTCGAATCTTTAGTATTCTATTACTTACTACCTGTTTCTACATTTTAGGAAGAGTCCGGCTATTCGCTTATTTGGGGGTGATCCCGGGTTCGGATTCGGAGAATTGGAAGACGCTAAAATACTCAAAAATGGAAGAAAGAGATGGAGCCAAAGAAATAACTTCCGAAACGAAGTGGACTAAACAGGAAGAAGAGAAAAGGGAAGAGATCGGAGTGAATGGAAATTTCTTCTGGTTTGACAAATTAATTACTTTTTTTCTTTTCGACTATACACACTGGAGGCAACCATATAGATTTATATCAAACGATGCTCTACTAAAAAACATGTCACAATATTATTTTTCTAACTGTATAAGTGATGGAAACGAAAGAATTTCTTTTACAGCTTCACCCCATGTATCCGCTTTTTTGCAAAAGATACGAAGAAATATATCTACATTCAAAAAGAAAAAAAAAATTTCTTCTGGTGAATTTACTAATGATTGGGATTACAATAATGAAAAAAAAAAAAAAAATATAATTAACGAGTTTATATATAGAGTAAAAACTCTAGATAACAAATCTATTGGTATGAATACATTCGAAAAAAGGACTAGATTGTATAGGGAGAAAAGTAACAAAAAATACATAGAAAGTTTACATGATCCCTTATTAGGTGGACCAATGCGGTCAACTAATTTTAAAATGATCTTGTTCCACTTTTTTAGAAAAAAGGGTCTAATAAAACCAGATACTTTCAATATCAAAAGAACAAATCTATGGGGGATCCAAAAAAAAAGATGGAAAATGATTTCGCAAATCCAAAATAAAATATTTTTTATAATTATACTTAATAATTTTGAACAATCTAGTAATCTAAAAATGAATTATTTTGGACAATTTATTAATTCCAAAAAGGAAAGAAAAATACCAATAGATTTTCGATCTTTTGGTTCAAAGAAAAGAAAAAAAATTATCAAGAGTTTTTTAATCTATTTTCTTTACGATATAAATCTTGAGAATAAAAAAACTAAGAATAATAAAATTAAAAGAAATATTCCTAAATTAAAAACACTAATAACACTAAACCGACTACTAAGTAAAAAAGTTATTCGACATTCATACGAAATAATGCAAAATTGCTTGGAAATCAATAGAGGAAAAAAAGAGTTTCTTTACAGTGTACGAAGAACCAAACATCTATTTATTTTGTTCGACCCTGCATATAAATTACCAGAAGAAGACACTTTGACGTTAAATTTCTCATCCGACCATATTCATAATCCTCTGAAAGCCTGTGAAATTGATATAGTAACTTTTTCTAAAAAACCGTTCCATGGTCGAGGTATAGTATTCTCTTGTATGCGAGCACGACGACGCAAAATAGGTAGTAAGAGACTGTTTCAATTAAGGGCACATTCTTTACTCTTTTTAGACAGAATATACGTATTTTTGCAGAAAACCTTTCTGTTTTTTGCAAGGCTGATAAGAAAACTGATAAGAATACTGGTTATAGATATAACATATAATTTGCTATATAAAAAGTTTCTAACTTCAATATTTAAAAAGAAAGAAGTCCAAATTTCGATTTCTAGTAAGGAAATTAAAAAAATTTCAGATTTTGATAAAAAAAAAAAGGAAATCAAAGCGAAATTTGAATCGCCGGAAGAGCGTAAGAAAAGACTAGAAAAACTAGGTCAAGATCCAATGATAAGAAGGGCAAAGTCAGAAAAAACCTTTGTCTGGGAAACTGTTCCAGGTCTTCAATTTCTAAGGAGTTGTAATTTACTAGCTCACTCGTTTTTTAGAAAAAAAGTTTTAATACCGTCATTAATAGTAGTTAAAAATAGCATTCGTAAACTATTTTTTCAAGAGCCCGAATGGTCCCAGGATTACGAAGATTTGGAAAAAGAAGTCCATATAATATGTGACTATTTTGGAGATGAATTCCCAATCCAACAGTTGGAATTCGAGCAATTAACATTCGGTATTCAAATGAAAATAGTCTATCCTTTTCGTTTAAAAACAACACACGAACCTACTATAGCTTCTAAGAAGAGAGAGAAAAAGCAAGCGAAAAAACCTAACATGTGTTTTTTAACATATTTGGGAACAGAAATTGAACGGCCCTTTGATACTAGTCGCGAGGGACGAGACTTTATCCTTTTTCAACTTACTGAACCCGTCTTTGACGAATTAAAATTTCAAATTATAAAGTTGACAAAACACTTTCTAAAAAAACTAAAGAAAACTCGATTTGCAAAAAAACTAAAGACAAATCCATTTGTAAAAAAAATAAAAACCCAATTTTTAACAACACGAAATCAAAAGAATAGAATGAAATTAAGAGAACTAGAAAAATTGACTGAATCTAAAAAAGGAGAACTAGAAAAATTGATTGACTCTAAAAAAGAAAAAGATTTACTAATCCATTTTGATAAACGGATGATTCAAAAAATTTCGACCAAAATAAAAGATATGGATGATACATCAAGCGAAATAAAAAATCAAATAGAAAAAATTACAAAAGAAAAAAACCAAAAATTTCTAACTTCAGAAATCTATATTAGTTCTAAGAAAATAAGTTCTAATGGTAAAGAATTCCAATTAAAATCGTCAAAAAATCTTTTGCAGATATTTAAAAGACGAACTACTAGATTAGTTCGTAAATCAAAGTTTTTTAGAAAAATTTTGATTGAAAGGATATACATAGAAATCCTTCTAGGTATGACTAAAATACCTAGGAAGGGGGCACAACTTTTTCTTGAATCAAGAATAAAAATCTTTAATAAAAAAATTTATAAAAATGAAGGCAATGATAAAAACATTGAGAAAACAAATCAAAATACTATTCCGTTTCTTTCACTTATAAAAAAATCACTAAAACTACTAAATAAGGATAAAAATTTTTATGACATATCTTCATTGTCACAAGCATATGTATTTTTTAAATTATCTCAAAGTCAAATTCCTAACTTATATAAATTAAGATCTGTCCTTCAATATTCCGGAACATCTCTTTTTCTTAAAAATGAAATAAAAAATGAAATAAAAGATTTGTTTGGAACCAAAAGTTTATTTCATTTCGAATTCAAAGATAAAAATTTTCCAAATTTTGGAATCAATCAATGGAAAAACTGGTTAAGAAGTCATTATCACTATAAATATAATTTCTGCCAGATTACATGGTCTAAATTAAAAAAACTAAAAAAATGGAAAAAGCGAATCAATGAACGCCGTATGGTTCAAAATAAAGATTTAAACAATTTAGACAAATTTAATGTATATGAAAAAGATCAATTAAAGAAAAAAAAAAATGATTTTGAAGCAGACTCATTTTTGAATTCCCAAGAGAATATTAAAAAATATTATAACTATAATCTTTTATCATATAAATTTATTAATTATAACAATAAGAAAGATTTGTATAGTTCATCAGTACAAAGATCCCTACTCCAAGTAAATAATAAAAATCGTTTTTATAAGACAGATCGAAATGAAATATTCAATGTCCCTAGACTAAATAATTATATATCAAAACATGATATTTTCCGCCCAACTAGAAAATTTTTTGATTGGAGAATTCTCGATCTTTGTCTTAGAACGAGGATCGATATTGATTCATGGATCGATACCAGAATCGGACATAAAAACAATGCTACGGATGGGACTTATAAATCTCAAATAATTGTTCCTAGTAAAGAGCTTTTTGAAAATGAAGATCTTTCTTTTGTTACAATTCTTAAAACTAACGAAGTGGGAAGGGAAGCCAATTCATCCAATAAAAAAAAACACATTTTTAATTGGATGGGAATGAATGAAGGGATGGGAATGAAGGAAGAAATACAAAATCATCCCCTATGCGATTTTGAATTGTGGTTCTTTCAAAAATTGTTTTTACTTCTCACCATATATAATAAAAACCCGTGGGTAATACCAAAAAAATCACTTGTTTATGAAACTGAAATTTTGAATGACGAAAAACCAGAAATGCAAACATTGCAAGAAGTACGATCTTTGATATTACAAATAAATAAGAAATTGTATACGGAAACAGGGGGGAAACTATCCCAAAGTGATATAGAAGCTATTATATACAATAGAATGTACAATGACAAAAAAAATAAAAAAGAGGGTCTGTCAAAGGATGACATAAAATGGATTTTGAGATATCAAACTGACAAAGAAAAAGAAAAAAAAGAAAAAAAAGAAAATTTTTTTCTTCGTGAAATGCAATTTCAGAGGGAGATAGAGCGAGTTTCACAACCTCATGAGAATGAATTTTTTATGCCGATGTTTTTGTATGGTCAAAATAACTGCAGGTTGTATTTCCGTCGCCAACTCAATTTTATTATGAAAATGTGGACTTTTTTGATAAAATTAAACGCTCCACAACCACTTATGTGTGGCTCTATTGACAAAGGGGAAGTGGACCTGACTCTGTTATTCGCTATTCAAAAAAAAGTTCTTTTAGACATCTCCTATTGGGGAGTATTAGATTTCGAAGGATTTGATTTTTTTCAATTGGATGGCGATTCTATTATATATAAGACAGTAAGAATTTCATTGGTTCATAAGAGCGAACAAGAAATGAATCCAAGAGACAGAGAAAAACAGTATGTTGTGATCGAACCTATTCAAAGCCACAAAAAAAGTAAAACTGGCAACAGAAAGAAAAAAAATGATTCTGATTTACTTATTCCTGAAAATCTTTTATCCTCTAAACGTCGTAGGGCATTGCGAATTCTAATTTCTTTCAATTCAAAAAATAGAAATAGAAAAAATAGTCAGAGTCTCCTAAACAGCGAAAATTTCAATGATAATAACATAAAAAACTACGATCAAATACTGGATAAAAGCAAAGATTTTTATCTCTATAAAAAAAACCTCATTAAATTAAAGTTTTTTCTTTGGCCTAATTATCGATTAGAAGATTTAGCTTGTATGAATCGATATTGGTTTGGTACCAATAATGGCAGTCGGTTCAGTCTGATAAGGATACATAGATATCCCCCGTTGAAACCTCGGTAAGGTTCTTTTTTTTGTTCAGTCTCCGTATCATGTCTGATTTAATATATGAAAATATGAAAACAAGAAAGCGTACACATGTATTTGTATTATTTTCCATTATTGATACATGCTAAGTAAACGATGTATGAATTAGATCGAAAAAGAAATCAATGGAACTTTTTTACTTTTGTAAAATTTGATTTACTTTTTACTTTTCATTTTCAAATTAATTTGAAATTAGAGAAATTCTTTTTTTTTTTTTTCTATTTTGCATTGTAAACGACGAAATCGTCTTTTTGTCTGTGTATGCGAGTAACTAAAGAAATTGACAAATGGAATTGATTAATGATCAATTTTATTTCACAAAGTTAGGAATTCCTAACTTTGTGAAAATTTTTATGATTGCGTATACTCAATTCAAAATTATGTATACTCAATTCAAAGAACCTGACATTCTTTTTACTGATGAATAAAAATATTCAAATAAAAAAAATATTTAATTAAAGGGGGGTTAATTTTATGATAAAAAATTCATTTATCTCAGGTATTTCACAAGAAGAAAAAGAAGCAAAGAAGGGATCCGTTGAATTTCAAATAATAAGTTTAACTAATAAAATAAGAAGACTTACTTCACATTTTGAATTACATAGAAAAGACTATTTATCTCAAAGAGGTTTACGAAAAATTCTAGGAAAACGCCAACGACTTCTGTCATATTTGTCAAAAAAAAATAAAGTAGGTTATAAAGAATTAATTAGTCAATTGGATATTCGGGAGTCAAAAATGCGTTAAATTGAAGAGTCTTTTTTTTTTTTTTGAATTATTTGATTTCTTAGATCTGGAATTTTGTTTTGCGAACCTTTTTTTTTTTGTTTTCAATAATTCATGAAACAATGAATCGAGGAAACCCCTATGAATGTACCAGCCAAAAGAGAGGGCCTTATGATAGTCAATATGGGCCCCCACCACCCATCAATGCATGGTGTTCTTCGACTCATTGTTACTCTAGATGGTGAAGATGTTATTGATTGTGAACCCATATTAGGTTATTTACACCGAGGAATGGAAAAAATTGCGGAAAACCGAACAATTATACAATATTTGCCTTATGTAACACGTTGGGATTATTTAGCAACTATGTTCACAGAAGCAATAACAGTAAATGGGCCAGAACAATTGGGAAATATTCAAGTACCTAAAAGAGCCAGCTATATCAGAGTAATTATGTTGGAATTGAGTCGTATAGCTTCTCATCTCTTATGGCTTGGTCCTTTTATGGCCGATATTGGCGCGCAGACCCCTTTTTTCTATATTTTTAGAGAAAGAGAGTTAATATATGATTTATTCGAAGCTGCCACTGGTATGAGAATGATGCATAATTTTTTTCGTATCGGAGGAGTAGCAGCTGATCTACCTCATGGCTGGATAGATAAATGTTTGGATTTCTGTGATTATTTTTTAAAAGGAATTGATGAATATCAAAAACTCATTATGACAAATCCTATTTTTTTACAACGAGTTGAAGCAGTAGGTATTATTGGTGCAGAAGAAGCAATAAATTGGGGTTTATCAGGACCGATGCTACGAGCTTCTGGAGTACAATGGGATCTTCGTAAAGTTGATCATTATGAATCTTACGATGAATTTGATTGGGAAATTCATTGGCAAAAAGAAGGAGATTCATTAGCTCGTTATTTAGTTCGAATTGGCGAAATGGCAGAATCTATCAAAATTATTCAACAGGCTCTGGAAGGAATTCCGGGGGGGCCCTATGAGAATCTAGAAACCCGATCCTTTGCTAGACAAAGGGATCCAAACTGGAACGATTTTGAATACCGATTCATTAGTAAAAAAGCTTCTCCTACTTTTGAATTGCCGAAACAAGAACTTTATGTGAGAGTCGAAGCTCCAAAAGGCGAATTGGGAATTTTTCTGATAGGTGATCAGAGCGGTTTTCCTTGGAGGTGGAAAATTCGCCCACCGGGTTTTATCAATTTACAAATTCTTCCTCAATTAGTTAAAAGAATGAAATTGGCCGATATTATGACAATCCTAGGGAGTATAGATATCATTATGGGAGAAGTTGATCGTTAAAATGATAATGGATATAAGAGACATAATTGAAACAACAGAAGTACAAGTTATTAATTCTTTTTCCAGATTTGGATCTTTAAACGAGATCTATGGAATTCTATGGATACTTTTTCCTATTACGACTCTTGTAGTGGGAATCACGATAAGTGTTCTAGTAATTGTGTGGTTAGAAAGAGAAATATCCGCCGGATTACAACAACGTATTGGACCTGAGTATGCCGGTCCTTTGGGAGTTCTTCAAGCTCTGGCGGACGGTACAAAATTACTTTTCAAAGAGAATCTTTTGCCATCTAGAGGGAATACGCGTTTATTCAGTCTCGGACCGGCCATAGCAGTCATATCAACTCTATTAAGCTATTCAATAATTCCTTTTAGCTATCCACTTATTTTAGCTGATCTAAATATTGGTATTTTTTTATGGATTTCCATTTCAAGTATTGCTCCTATTGGGCTTCTTATGTCCGGATATGGATCAAACAATAAATATTCCTTTTTAGGTGGTCTACGAGCTGTTGCTCAATCAATTAGTTATGAAATACCATTAACTCTCTGTGTATTATCCATATCTCTACGTGTGATTCGTTGAAACAGAAACTTTTCCCTATTCCTTTCTTTTCTTTTATTTATTATTTCTATTTAGTATATTTCAATTTAGTATATTTATATTTATTTTTTATTTAGGAAGAAAGTAAAATGAATTGAATAGATATTTTCAGTTTTTTATTCATCATTTTCATTGATGAAGTCAATTGGATAGTTATATGAGTGAAAGAAAACCGCTTCCTAATTTGCAGTAAAAAAATTGAGACCTCTTTCCTATGTACAAGAGTAAAGTAAAAATAAGAAGACAAAATAGTTTTGCCCAAGATTGGTTGATTCGTCATCCTGGCTTGAAGCGGGCCAAAAAGATCAACGGTAGTGGGTTTTCACTATCAGTTATAGCCAGTACAAGAATGCTACCTGGTGATTTTGAAAAAAAAAAATGAGTGGATGGCTAGGAACACAAAGATACACAAAGGATTAGTAAGAGAGATTCTAAAAATTATCCAAAAGAAAGGATATTTTTCATAATATGAAAAAAGAATATAATCTAAATTGAGGCTTTAATTTGGTAGAAATGAGCAGGCAGTACTCCTCATGATTCCGATCCAGAGTTTTCCCCTACCCGCCAATTACGGAAATGACTATCCGAAACGAAAGAATCCTTTCCTTTTTATATAAATAAAGTCTCCTCTTTTCCGAAAGAAGAAGAGGAACGAAAAAACTCTAATTTCTAATTAAATAAAAAAAAAAAAGAGAGATTTTTTCTTTCTTTACTATATTCATATTAATAGAGATCAAATATGTGTCATAATGGATAAACTAGTAAAATGTAAAATGTCGAATTTTTTTCGTAATCGAAAATAAGAAGTTGAAATATCTATTGGTAGTTTTCAATTTTTACAAAGAATATTTTGACTTTTTATTTATTTATTATTTCTATTTTATATTTATTATTTATGTTATTATTATTATTATAATTATGTCTAAGTAGTATTTTATTCAAAGATTTACGCTATTACTCAAGAAAGAAAATTTGAATTTTTAAAGGATAAGATAAATTCAGAAGTCTTTTTTTTTTTAGTATTATGACAGACAGAATTTCATTGGTCGAATTTTAAGATGCCCGAAACATTTTTATCCTCTCTATCCTACCTACAAATATCTCAAGATAACTAATACAATTGGGCCTTTAGATTTTTCTGGCCTTAGAGGAGCCGTATGAGGTGAAAATCTCATGTACGGTTCTGGACTAGCGATGGGAACAGTGATGTTATCACCGACTAGGATTATCTAACAGTTTAAGTACAGTTGATATAGTTGAAGCGCAATCAAAATATGGTTTTTGGGGGTGGAATTTGTGGCGTCAACCTATAGGGTTTATCATCTTTTTTATTTCTTCCTTAGCAGAATGCGAGAGATTGCCCTTTGATTTACCAGAAGCAGAAGAAGAATTAGTAGCAGGTTATCAAACCGAATATTCGGGCATTAAATTTGGTTTATTTTATGTTGCTTCCTATCTAAATTTATTAGTTTCTTCATTATTTGTAACAGTTCTTTACTTGGGTGGTTGGAATATTTCTATTCCGTACATATCACTTCATGAACTTTTTCAACTAACTAAAGTAAGTGGAGTTTGTGAAACAACACTTGGGATTTTGATTACATTGGTTAAAACTTATTTGTTCTTGTTCATTTCTATCACAACAAGATGGACTTTACCGAGACTAAGAATGGATCAACTTTTAAATCTTGGATGGAAATTTCTTTTACCTATTTCTCTCGGTAATCTATTATTAACAACTTCTTTCCAACTCTTTTCACTATAAAGGAATGCTTTTCTATAGCCCCGACTTGTCTCAAAAAGAGAAAGAAACAAACATAAAATTATTCATAGATAGTCACAATATGTTCCCTATGGTAACTGGGTTTATGAATTATGGTCAACAAAGCATACGCGCTGCAAGGTACATTGGTCAAAGTTTCCTTATTACCTTATCGCATGCAAATCGTTTGCCTGTAACGATTCAATATCCTTATGAAAAATTAATCATATCAGAGCGTTTTCGCGGTCGAATCCATTTTGAATTTGATAAATGCATTGCCTGTGAAGTATGTGTTCGTGTATGTCCTATAGATCTCCCTGTTGTTGATTGGAAATTGGAAACTTTGATTCGAAAGAAACGCTTGCTTAATTACAGTATTGATTTTGGAATTTGTATATTTTGTGGCAATTGCGTTGAGTATTGCCCAACAAATTGCTTATCAATGACTGAAGAATATGAGCTTTCTAGTTATGATCGTCACGAATTGAATTATAACCAAATTGCTTTAGGTCGTTTACCAATGTCAATAATTAACGATTATACAATTAAAACTATTTTGAATTCGCCTGAAAATAATAAATAAGCTTCCTTTAATTAAAAAAACAAGAAATTTTGAATTACACTTATTCAACCAAAATTGAGTTTTGGTTTAAAGAAGTATTAAAAGAAAAGGAATATTTCAAAGAAAAAAATGGGTTTATTTCATTTTGTTTGGGCAATAATTTTGTTTGGTCAATAAAAGAAATAACGATAAAAATTCAAAATACCATTTATTTCTATTTAGTTTATTTCTATTTAGTTTATTTCTATTTAGTTAATATGAATTAGTTAGGGAAAATCATTTCATTATTCAATTTGGATTGAAAATCCATTGTATTAATATATCTGTAATCCATCATTATTTTGAAATGTAAAATTTTGAATTCAATTCCTTTTTTTTTTTCATTTTCAAGAAAAAATGAGAGTAGTCCAATAACTCTATATCTGCAGTAATTTACATCTGCAATAATTTCCACCCCTTACCTTAGGATTTATTTGAATTTTAATTCAATTAGGTAGGACTATTCTACAAATAATAAAAAATCTACAACAAATAATAATAAAGTTTTTCCTGGTCGGTTCAATAAGTTCATGAAAAAACTATTTTATTTTTTATCTCTAATTTTCCGTACAATGGATTTGCCTGGACCAATACATGATTTTCTTTTAGTCTTTCTCGGATTAGGTCTTATATTTGGAGGGATGGGGGTGGTATTCCTTACCAACCCAATTTATTCTGCCTTTTCATTAGGATTCGTTCTTGTTTGTATATCATTATTCTATATTTTATCAAACTCCCAGTTTGTAGCTGCTGCACAGCTCCTTATTTATGTGGGAGCTATAAATGTTTTAATTTTATTTGCTGTGATGTTCCTGAATGGTTCAGAATATTCCAAAGATGAAAATCTTTGGAATGTAGGGGATGGGGTTACTTCCTTAGTTTGTACAAGTATTTTTGTTTCACTAATTAGTGTTATTCTGGATACGTCATGGTATGGAGTTATTTGGACTACAAGAACAAACCAGATTATAGAGCAAGATTTAATAAGTAATAGTCAACAAGTTGGAATTCATTTATCAACAGATTTTTTTCTTCCATTTGAATTCATTTCAATAATTCTTTTAATTGCTTTGATAGGTGCCATTGCTATGGCCCGTCAGTAAAAATTTTTTATAATTAAAAACCACAATCCAAATTAAACTTTTTTCTATCTTATCACATCTATTTTACTTCAATTTATTTGAAATTAGATTTGAAGATTATTCATTTATAAATTCGATTCTTTTATTTAATTTATTAACAATATTTTTTTTTTTCAGCCTTTGTGATATTTTTATTCTAGTCAACCGAATCTCTTAATGTTGAATTCTTGTTCCTATTGAAAGAAAGAAGGGAAAAACTAATAAGGAGTTGGTGGATGATGCTCGAAAATGTACTTATTTTGAGTGCTTATTTATTTTCTATTGGTATCTATGGATTGATCACGAGTCGAAATCTGGTTAGAGCCCTTATGTGTCTTGAACTTATCTTGAATGCAGTTAATATCAATTTTGTAACATTTTCTGATTTTTTTGATAGTCGACAATTAAAAGGAAATATTTTCTCAATTTTTGTTATAGCCATTGCAGCCGCTGAAGCAGCTATTGGGCTGGCTATTGTTTCGTCAATTTATCGTAATAGAAAATCAATCCGTATCAATCAATCGAATTTGTTGAATAAGTAGTCTTAATAATATTCTACGTAATAATCTAAAATAGAATATTTAGCAACTCGAATTGGCATACACGATACGTAAGATCTTATCTTGTTTATAAAAACGTAAGAAATTAAAGTATTTTAGCTCTATCTCATGAGCCAATCCGGAATTTTGAATAGAAAAAGAAATTCCGGTAAATCATTGATTCATCTGGTATCTGGTATCTAAATATATCATTGATTTAGAAATTGACTAGATCGAAAATTTATGACGTTCAAAAAAAATGGAGAGATCCAAATGTCACATTCAGTAAAGATTTATGATACATGTATAGGGTGTACTCAATGTGTCCGAGCTTGTCCCACAGATGTATTAGAAATGATCCCCTGGGACGGATGTAAAGCTAAGCAAATTGCTTCTGCTCCAAGAACAGAGGACTGTGTTGGTTGTAAAAGATGTGAATCCGCCTGTCCAACAGATTTTTTGAGTGTTCGAGTTTATTTATGGCATGAAACAACCCGAAGCATGGGTCTAGCTTATTGATACTCTCCATAAAAATCCACTTGAATAGAGCTTTCTTTTTTGTTTACCGACAAAAACCCGTGCTCGAAAATACTAAATACTAATAATAATTTAATAATTTCGGTCACGGGTTTTTCTGGTCCAAGTATATCTTGTTTTTACCACGAATTCTTTTCCTTGGTTAACACTATTTGTAATTTTACCGATATCTTCGGGTTTCTTAATTTTCTTTTTCCCTCATAAGGGAAATAAAATAATTCGATTGTATACTTTATTTATTTGTATTTTTGAACTCCTTTTAATGACTTATGCATTTTCATATTATTTCCAATTGGATGATCCTTTAATCCAATTACCAGAGGATTATAAATGGATCAATTTTTTTGATTTTCACTGGCGATTTGGAATAGATGGGCTCTCCCTAGGACCTATTTTCTTGACAGGATTTATTACAACTTTAGCTACTTTAGCGGCTCGGCCAGTTACTCGGGATTCCCGCTTATTCCATTTTCTGATGTTAGCAATGTATAGCGGTCAAATAGGATTATTTTCTTCGCAAGATATTTTACTTTTTTTTATTATGTGGGAATTAGAATTAATTCCCATTTATCTACTTCTAGCCATGTGGGGGGGAAAGAAGCGCCTATATTCATCTACAAAGTTTATTTTGTATACTGCGGGAAGCTCGGTTTTTTTATTAATGGGAGCTTTTGGTATCGCTTTATATGGTTCCAATGAACCAACATTCCATTTTGAAACATTAGCCAATCAACCCTATCCCGTGGCCATAGAAATACTATTCTATATTGGATTTCTTATTGCTTTTGCTGTCAAATCACCGATTATACCCTTACATACATGGTTATCAGATACCCATGGAGAAGCACATTATAGTACTTGTATGCTTCTGGCCGGAATCTTGTTAAAAATGGGAGCATATGGATTAGTTCGAATCAATATGGAATTATTGCCCCACGCCCATTCTATATTTTCTCCTTGGTTAGTAATAGTAGGTGCAATCCAAATAATCTATGCCGCTTCAACATCTTTTGGTCAGCGAAATTTAAAAAAAAGAATAGCCCATTCTTCTGTATCTCATATGGGATTCATACTTCTAGGAATTTCCTCTATAAGCGATCTGGGACTCAACGGAGCCATTTTACAAATAATATCCCATGGATTTATTGGCGCTGGACTTTTTTTCTTGGCAGGAACGAATTATGATAGAAGACGTCTTGTTTATCTTGACGAAATGGGTGGACTGGGTATCTCAATGCCAAAAATATTCACGCTGTTCAGTATTTTATCACTAGCCTCCCTTGCATTACCGAGCATGAGCGGTTTTTTTTCGGAATTGATAGTTTTTTTTGGTATAATTACTGCCAAAAAATATCTTTTAATGTCAAAAATAATAATTTGTTTTGTAATGGCAGTTGGAATGATATTAACTCCTATTTATTTATTATCTATGGTACGCCAGGTGTTCTATGGATACAAGCTATTTAATGGCAAAAACTCTTATTGTTTTGATTCTGGTCCGCGGGAATTATTTGTTTCCCTTTCGATCCTTCTGCCTGTAATAGGTATTGGTATTTATCCGGATTTCGTTTTCTCATTATCAGTTGACAAAGTAGAAGCTATTATATCTACCTATTTTTATAATTAAAATTACTATTTTTATAATTAAAATTTTTTTTTTCATTTGTGCGAACCTTTTGAAATCATTGAAATCATTCTATTACTTGATTACTTGATTCAAAAGGTTCTCGGCGACTTACCTGAAGCTTCTTCTATACTATATATGCTAACGTATGGTTCTATTCGTCAAACTTTTTTTTTCACCTCAATTCGATATTAATGTAAGTGAACCATAACTATGTAACCCTATTCCTAATAAATTAACCCCAAAATAGCATATCCAAATTATAAGAAAACCAATAGAAGCGACAATTGAGGAATTGAATCCTTCCCAATTTTTTCGAGTATGGAAATAAATCGCAAATATGGCCCAAGTAATAAACGCCCAAGTTTCCTTTGGATCCCAATTCCAATATGATCCCCATGCTTCATTAGCCCAGACGGCTCCTGAAAGGATTCCTATAGTTAAAAAGACAAATCCTACACTAATAATACGATAACCCCAATGATCTAATTGTTGAATCAATTGGAACCTATAATAATTCCAAGAAGAAAGAAAACAAGTAGTTCTGAAAATTTTGCGGCTTTCCATCTCATATTGGATCTGATCAAAGGAAAATATATTATTTAAGAAATTCTTCCTTATATCAACAATTCTTAGGACTTTTCGAAATCGAATTACTAGAAGTGCTACTGCTAATAATGATCCACATAAAAGAGCTGCATAACCCAATACCATCATACTTACGTGCATCATTAACCACTGGGATTGGAGAGACGGTACTAACATTTCGGATTGATGCATGTCAGTTAAAAGACCCGAAGTAGTAAAGCCTTGGGTAAAAAAAATACTTGGCGAAGTTATTGCGCTTAGAAAATTTTTATGTTTTTTGAAATAGGGACCCATATGAATAATACAAAAAACCCAGGAAAGAAAAATTAATGATTCATATAAATCGCTTAGTGGTAAATGTCCCGAAAAAATCCAACGAGTAACTAATAATCCTGTTATACAGAAAAAAATAGGTATCATGCCCTTTTCTGACGAATCACATAGTCCTACAAATTCATCGATTAATAAGCTTATCAAATGAATTGTAATTACAATTGAAATCACTGAAAAAGATATATGAGTTAATATATGTTCTAAAGTCGAAAATATCATAAAAATTCTTAAAAAGGTTAAAAAGGTGAAATTCCCTCAATTTTATATGGAATTTCAATCAGAAATTGAATTTATTATAGAACTTATTGTATCTTTTTGAAAATAAAAAGATATTATGCCGCTACTCGGACTCGAACCGAGATGCTCTAGCACTGCTTCCTAAGAGCAGCGTGTCTACCGATTTCACCATAGCGGCTTGCTCGAAATCATACTAACCAATTTTTATTTAATCGTCGAGCTTGAAGGAGTTAATTTAATGAAATATTTTTTTAGTAAATATTAAAATTACTGAATTCAAATTGTTTTAATTAATTTAATTAAATTCAAATAGGGATTTGAACTTTCTCCTAATCATCCTTATTGTTATCATCTTTAGTATCATTTAGTATCTCCATTTTAGTTAACTTAACAATTGTATTTTCTTTATGATTCCAATTTCAGTACTACACTTCAAAAAGAATTACAAAATAAGTTTGAAACTTAATCAATTATTGTTAAAAACTTTTTTTTTGAACTTATTAGATCTATTTTTTTTATTTCTTTAAATAGTATAAATAGATAGAAATAGTCTAATAGAAAAAAAAAAAGCTAAAAAACTTATTACGATTTCTTTTATAATTTTTTTTTTCGAAGTGGAATTATAATTGGGAAAAACAGGGCGATGGGGGTTTCGATTTTCCCCATCGCGGAACTGATAGAAGCTCCTAGTGGACCTTTGTGTCTTTCCCTTATTTTTTTTTTTCTTTTTTGCAAACAAAAAAGTCCTGTTTTAGAATTTCGTCAATAGACAAAAGACCTTTTCAATTTAGAATTAAATGTATCTATAGAAATTTTTTATTTCTATTATAAATAATCATAAAGGAAATTTTTTCTCATGTCAAGCCCAGTCATACTATCCCGACGTTTGATTTTGTATTTGTTGCACAAAAAAACTTTTTGAATTACCAGTAGAAAGAGATTTCGCTAAGGACAAAGCTTTCAAGGCTGCCCAATATCCTTTTCTTTTCCAAATATTTTTTCGAATACGTTTTTTTGATATAGAAGTACGTTTTTTTGGAACTGCCATTCAAAAATAAAAGAATTTTATTATTGTTATGCTTGGATGTGAAAGACATCTATTATTCAAAAAAAGAATTGTTCTTTACTATTACTATTCATTATCTAGTTAGTGTCTCAATTCTACTATTTTCATAAAATTCATAAAATAAGAAAAAGTATTCTCTATTTTGCTTTCTTTTTCGTTGTACTATATGAATGAATACTTATAAGTTATTTATGAGTTCTATAAAAATGGAGTACTCCTTTTCTTATTTTGCTACAATTCTTTATCGTTCACTCTAGGTGTTCTAAAATTTCAGTCAAATTTTACATATGTTTTTTTTATTTATTATTTCTTATTAGTATTCGTTTTTCCCTTTTATTCGTATTAGTTTTTGACTGACTTCTAAAATTTACAAATCTAACAAAGAAGGCTGATGAATGAGGAACAAGAAAGAATAAATTTTTAATATTCATTTTAAATAATAAGATTTTTTTTATGGAATGTACATATCAATATTTATGGATCATCCTTTTTATTACACTCCCAGTAACTATCTTAATAGGAGGGGGGCTTCTCCTTTTTCCGCAAGCAACAAAAAAACTTCGTCGTATATGGGCTTTTCCGAATGTTTTAGTGTTAAGTATAGTTATGGTTTTTTCGACCCGTCTATTTTTTTACCAAATAAATAGCAGTTCTGTCTATCACTATGTATGGTCATGGACTATCAATAATGATTTTTCTTTAGAGTTTGGACTCTTGATTGACTCACTTTCTTCTATTTTATCAATATTAATTAGTACAGTTGGAATTCTCGTTCTTTTTTATAGTGACAATTATATGTCTCATGATCAAGGCTATTTGAGATTTTTTGCTTACATGAGTTTTTTTAATACTTCAATGTTGGGATTGGTTACTAGTTCTAATTTGATACAAATTTATATTTTTTGGGAATTGGTTGGAATGTGTTCTTATCTATTAATAGGCTTTTGGTTTACGCGACCTATTGCATCAAATGCTTGTCAAAAAGCATTTGTAACTAATCGTGTAGGGGATTTTGGGTTATTATTAGGAATCTTAGGTCTTTATTGGCTAACGGGTAGTTTTGAATTTCAGGATTTGTTCGCAATGGTCAATAATTTGATTTATAACAACGAGGTAAATGTTTTATTTGTTTTTTTATGTACTATTCTAGTATTTTCTGGTGCTCTTACTAAATCGGCGCAATTCCCTCTTCATATATGGTTACCGGATGCCATGGAAGGGCCTACTCCTATTTCGGCTTTGATACATGCAGCTACTATGGTAGCTGCTGGAATTTTTCTTGTAGCTCGACTTTTTCCCCTTTTCAAAGTTCTACCTTACCTAATGAATCTAATAGCTTTGATAGGTATAATAACAGTACTATTAGGAGCTACTTTAGCTATTGCTCAAAAAGATATTAAGAGAAGTTTGGCTTATTCTACAATGTCTCAATTGGGTTATATGATGTTAGCTCTTGGTATGGGGTCTTATCGAGCTGCTTTATTTCATTTGATTACTCATGCCTATTCAAAAGCATTGTTGTTTTTAGGGTCTGGATCTATTATTCATTCAATGGAAACTCTTGTTGGTTATTCTCCGGATAAGAGTCAAAATATGAGTCTTATGGGTGGTTTAATAAAACATATTCCAATTACAAGAATAGCTTTTTTATTAGGAACCCTGTCCCTTTGTGGTATTCCTCCTCTAGCCTGTTTTTGGTCAAAAGATGAAATTCTTAATGATAGTTGGTTCTATTCGCCTATTTTTGCAATAATAGCTTATTTCACAGCAGGATTAACTGCATTTTATATGTTGCGAGTTTATTTACTTACTTTTGAAGGACATTTCAATGTTCATTTTCAAAATTACAGCGGAAAAACAAATAGCTTCTTCTATTCAATATCTTTATGGGGTAAAGAAGAAAAAAAAATGCTTAAAAAAAGGCTTTTATTCCCTTTATTAATAATGAATAATAATCAAGGGGGTTCTTTTTTTCTGAGGAAAAGATATCAAATTGATCGTAGTGTAATAAAAGGGATTCGACCCCTTATTATTCATTGTTTTCCCACTAAAAACAATATCTCCTATCCCTACGAATCCGACAACACTATGTTATTTTCTATGCTTGTTTTAGTACTATTTACTTTGTTTATTGGGGTTATAGGAATCCCGTTGAATCAATTCAATCTAGAAGGAATTCGGTTGGATATATTATCGAAACTATTCATTCCGTCCTTAACCCTTTTGGATCAAGGGTCAAATAATTCTTTTGATTGGTATGAATTTTTAACAAATTCTTCTTTTTCAGTTGTTATAGCTTTTTTTGGAATATTTATAGCATGTTCTTTATATAATCCTCTTTATTCATCTTTACAAAATTTTTACTTTTTTAATTCACTTGATAAAAGAGGTCCTAAGCGACTTCTTAGGGACAAAATAATAACCGTCATATATGATTGGTCTTCTAATCGTGGTTATATAGATGCTTTCTATGCAATATCTGTAATTAAAGGTGTAAGGAAATTCGTTGAAATAATTTCTTTTTTTGATAGACGAATAATTGATGGAATTATCAACGGAGTTGGTGTTGCAAGTTTCGTTTTAGGAGAAGGTATTAAATATGTAGGAGGAGGCCGCATTTCTTCTTATCTTTTATTGCTTTTATTTTATTTATT